GATATTTTTTGGTACAGGTTTTGGCGATAAAAAAATGGACTCAAGTACAAGTAGGGGTTTCTGTAACGTATTAATAAGCTATACCCATGCTACGGGTTGTTTCATGCCATAAATAAACTCGAACACTCAAGAAATCCGTTGGGCAGGCGGATTCACATCTCTTACAACCGACACAATCCTCTGTTCTTGGAGCAGAAGCTATTTGTTTGGCTTTACATCCGTCCCAAGGTATCATTTCTAATACATCCGTAGGACAGGCTCGGACACATTGAGTACACCCGATACATGTATCATAAATCTTTACTGAATGCGACATTGGATCTATAATTTTTGAACGTGATAAAGTTTCAATCTAGTAAAATGATAAATGCATTATATATTTAAATACTAGTACTAGATGAATCGATGAGTTCCCCAAGTTTTTTATCTATTTCTGGATTGACAGTGCCAAAAGACTTTGATTTCTTATCTTTGTGATAACATGACCATATCTTACGTGGCAGACATGCTAATTTGAATTAATTTATGAAAATTCTAATTTATATGAGAATATTACTTATTCAATAAATTCGATTGATTTATACGAGTTGATTTTCTGTTACGATAAATTGATGAAACAATAGCAAGTCCAATAGCGGCTTCAGCAGCTGCAATAGCTATAACAAAAATAGAGAAAATGGCTCCTTTTAATTGACGACTATCAAAAAAATCAGAAAATGTTACAAAATTGAGATTAACCGCATTTAATATAAGTTCAAGACACATAAGAGCTCGAACCATATTTCGACTTGTAATCAATCCATATAGACCGACAGAAAATAAATAGGCACTCAAAACAAGTACATGTTCGAGCATCATTAACCAACTCCTTATCAATCTCGATTCAGTTCAATATGAACAACAATTTAACCAATTGCATTGACTAGAATATAACGAGTAATAGAATAAAGGAATATATTGGGAATAGGTCGAACTAATATAAAATTTATATTGTATATAGTATATATAAATATATAAAGTAAAATAGAAAAAGGGAAATACATGTGATAGCTCATAACAAGGGTTTTCCGGTTCTAAAGAGTTATTATTGACGAGCTACGGCAATTGCGCCGATTAACGCAACTAAAAGAATTATTGAAATGAATTCAAACGGAAGAAAAAAATCTGTTGATAAATGGATCCCGATTTGTTGACTATTACTTATCAGATCTTGCTCTATAATCTGGTTTGCTTTTGTAGTCCAAATAATACCATACCATGACGTATCTGGAATAGTAGTAATTAGTGAAACAAAAATACTTGTACATACCACGGACGTTACTCCATCTCCCACGGTCCAAAGATGGAAATCTTTGGAATATTCTGAACCATTTATGAACATCACAGCAAAAATGATTAAAACATTTATGGCTCCTACGTAAATAAGTAGCTGCGCAGCAGCTACAAAATGGGAGTTCGATAGAATATAGAATAACGATATACAAACAAAAACCAATCCCAATGAAAAGGCAGAATAAATGGGATTGGCAAGTAATACTACTCCCAGACCCCCTAATATAAGACCCAATCCCAGAAAGACTAAAAGAAAATCATGTATTAGTCCAGGTAAATCCATTATATATAAAATAAGAGATAAATAAATAAAAATCTTGCATAACTTTATTGATCCGGTCAGGAAAAAAGAAGTAACTCTACTTTTTTATAACAGTTCTTTATTATTCAATTTTAAAAATTCCATTTTCATGGATATGGATTGATGTAGATATATTTATTGGCCTAATCTCTCGAAAGAGTAATTGGAATCTATCTATTTTCAAATCATCAATATAGACTATAGAAAATAAATCTATTTTTGATTTAATATTAATTAAATTCTCGCCGCCTAATCAATATAATTATGAATATAATTTCATAAAACAAAAATCTTCTATCAAAATGAGTTCTTAAGTTTTTATTTCAGACAAATTTAAAATTGTTCGAATTGTGTAATCGTCAATTACTGACATCGGTAACCGGCCCAAAGCAATTTGATTATAATTCAATTCGTGACGATCATAAGTAGAAAGTTCGTATTCTTCAGTCATCGATAAACAATTTGTTGGACAATACTCAACGCAATTACCACAAAATATACATATTCCGAAATCAATACTGTAATTAAGCAATCGTTTTTTTCTAATATCAGTTTCCAATTTCCAATCAACAACGGGCAGATCTATAGGACATACACGAACACATACTTCACAAGCAATGCATTTATCAAATTCAAAGTGGATTCGGCCACGGAAACGCTCGGATGTGATCAATTTTTCGTAGGGGTATTGAATAGTTACAGGTAAACGATTCGCGTGTGATAAGGTAATCATGAAACCTTGACCAATATACCTTGCGGCTCGTACTGTTTGTTGGCCATAATTCATGAACTCAGTTACCATAGGAAACATATCGTGAATATCTATAAAAATTAAGATACTTGTTTCTTTCTCTTGTTTGAGACAAG